TTAACTATAACCTCAGCTCTATTTATTGGTCTAAGCAAGATACGGCTTATTTGAAATTAAGTGAATGAATAGTTTATTAAAAAAAAAAATCTTTCTGTGGTATTCCATATATTCGAATAGTTCCTTACTTTAACGTGGTAATTACCTTAATTACCAATTATTGGTCATTGAAATTCATGGGCAATACGGATTTCTATTTAGGGATAGATATTACCTCTCTTTTTCCCCTTTCAAAAAAAAAATTAGAAATGATTGAAGTTTTTCTATTTGGAATCGTCTTAGGTCTAATTCCTATTACTTTGGCTGGATTATTCGTAACTGCGTATTTACAATACAGACGTGGTGATCAGTTGGACCTTTGATTAATTAACATCTCTTTTTTTTTTGTTTTGACTGACCTCCTCCTTTCTTTAATTCGCGGGAGGTCAAATTCAGATTCAGATTGCTGTTCAATTATTTGAGTTCAACCTTCCTTTCGACCTAACAAATAAGAGCGGAATCACGCTCTGTAGGATTTGAACCTACGACATTGGGTTTTGGAGACCCACGTTCTACCGAACTGAACTAAGAGCGCCTTCTTATCACAATAGATAAGACTATAAATATAAAGACGAGTATTCTTTTTTTTTTTTTAACCCCAATACATTTTGCACGCCTATACTATTATATAGAATATCATAAAATTCAAAAATAATGTATGTCCGATTTGAATTTTATTTAATCGATCTAAAATTGATCCCTCGTTACTGCTCAGAGGAGAAGTAATAGGTAGGGATGACAGGATTTGAACCCGTGACATTTTGTACCCAAAACAAACGCGCTACCAAGCTGCGCTACATCCCTTTCAATTGGTCTACAGTGTCATTGTAGAGAATCCCTGTCTTGTTTTCCACATCCTTATTTTCTCTATTGATATACAAAATTTCTTTGCTCATTTCTTATTTTTTTTGGTCTCATATTATATAACAAACATATAATAAATAAGAAATGAATATTTTTCGCGGGAATTCTCTCAATTCTATTTTCAGGTGGAAAGGGGCGTATTTTTCTGTTTTAAGAAAAGGAAAATCTTATCTATCGAATCGTTGTCCATTTCAATTTGAATTTTGAATTAGGGATTGGGGATTCCGCGTACAAATACAAGTATACAAGTAGTCCTTAACTACATATACATCTGATTATATATGTATTACCATAATGTAATACAATAAAGAAGAAAGAAGGAGGATTTTAAATGCGCGATCTAAAAACATATCTTTCCGTAGCACCGGTACTAAGTACTCTATGGTTCGGTTCTTTAGCAGGTTTATTGATCGAGATTAATCGTTTATTTCCAGATGCATTGACATTCCCCTTTTTTTCATTCTAGTTATTGACATGGTAAGGGGTTAAGAAATTTAGAGATACAATCAAATATCTGTAACCAATCCCCCCCTTTTTTTATTTTAGAATTAGGTAGAATAAGGAAGGGGGGGGGAAGAGAAAGAAAAAAAGGATTCAACCTGAGCAAAACTAGGGTTCAGGATCCAATTAAATTACTAATAGAGCTAAATTTCTAATAAAGCGAAAACAGAAATGTGGCTAGGACAACAGTAGCGTATTCTACAAGATACTAAAATACTGTACAGCAATTCTAAAAATAGTTAGAAAAAATAAAAATTATTGTATTACTTATTATTATTTTTTTTATTTTTTATTTAATTTCTATATTCTATATTAATATTGATTCCAACGAAATATTTCATAATTTGATTTTGAGTTAGCAACTTCTACTTTTTTCGTTCCTTTATTCTTCGCTTTGGATCGGAAAATAGAAGATTGAGGTGAATCAAAAATCCAAAGGAGGTTTATGGCCAAGGGTAAAGATGCCCGAGTAACGATTATTTTGGAATGTACCAGTTGTGTTCGAAACGGTGTTAATAAGGAATCAACGGGCATTTCCAGATATATTACTCAAAAAAATCGACACAATACGCCCAGTCGATTGGAATTGAGGAAATTCTGTCCCTATTGTTACAAACATACAATTCACGGGGAGATAAAGAAATAGATCGAATCAAGTGCTTGTATGTCAATTTTCCAAGGAACATGAAAAAAATAACATTAGGTATATATTATTACATATATTTAAATAGAAACAAATCAAATAAATAAATAGAAACAAACAAAATCCTATTTATATTTATTAATTATATAGATAAATTTAGAATTATATATATAAATTATATAAATATATAAATAATTCTAAATTATATAAATATATAAATAATTTTTTTTTTAATCCGATCGAAATCGAAATAGGATTTTCGAAATAAGGAATAAACAAATCATGGATAAATCCAAGCGACTCTTTACTAAATCCAAGCGATCTTTTCGTAGGCGTTTGCCCCCGATTCAATCGGGGGATCGAATTGATTATAGAAACATGAGTTTAATTAGTCGATTTATTAGTGAACAAGGAAAAATATTATCTAGGCGGGTGAATAGATTGACCTTAAAACAACAACGATTAATTACTATTGCTATAAAACAAGCTCGTATTTTATCTTCGTTACCTTTTCTTAATAATGAGAAACAATTTGAAAGAAGTGAGTCGACCACTAAAACTACTGGTCTTAGAACCAGAAATAAATAGGCTTATTCTTGAATTGAATCAAAATTCCAATCCGAACTCAGGGGCGGATTAATATTAATGTTTTGTTCGAAAAATCCGAGAATCAAAATTTGATTGTCGTGTCTGTCGTAAGAAAAAAAGAAAATAAAAGAATCGTCGAAGAAGAATCATTTATTTTTTATTGAGCATATTCGCTCATTTTGCTTTGACGACTTTCTATTTTATCATACTAATTTCTACTCTACCTTCCCCAAGCTCATTCTCCCCGGAACTCCATTTAAAACATTCCATGGATTCCTTCCAATCTCCTTATTTTCGAATTTCATTAGAAATGGTATAAAGACAACTCCTATTTGATATAGCTATTTGTGCAAGTATTTTACGATTAAGAAGCAACTGCTTCTTGTACAGATTGTGTATGAATCTATTATAACTATAGGATACCCCATCACCGCGAATTACTGCATTTATTCGAGTGATCCACAAACGACGAAAATCTCTTTTTTTCCTACCTCTATCCCGATGAGCCGAAACCAAAGCTCTTATTCTCTGTTGAGTAATAGTTCGAGTAAGTCGTGAATGAGCCCCTCGAAAGCTTGATGCAAATAAACGAATTTTTGTTCTACGTCTCCGAGCTATATATCCGCGTTTAATTCTGGTCATTGAATAAATGAAACTTTGATGAATAACTAATTCTTTCTTTCAGTTATTCTTTTCCCCTTTACTGGTCTATTAATAACAAAACTGATTCTTCCAATGTATAAAATAAAAATTCCAATGGCTTTTGCTGCTCTAACCTTCCCCCCCACGATTTTATCTTTTTTCTTTTCTATTTCTAAGCATTTCGCCTTGAAATAAGAAATTGTATTGATACTTGATATCAAAAAAGGTCTAATAACTAAAAAAGGTAGTAAATCGAAATGATAAATAAATAGTGGGTTCCATCGTTTCTATGGTTACTTCTTAAACGGTGAGGTCCTCTCTATACACCGGAGCTCTTCCTTCAATTAATCAATACTATTGGTAACTTGTACAGTTCACACTCTTTGGCTCTACCCATGAATTTTCCAGTAATAGGTCTTGTCTTTCACAACGAGATCTACTTTATCTTTATACAGTAACGGTATTTAATTATGAAGATTAGTTGGGTAGCTGACCCTGTTAGTCCGTTCTTGCAAGAGTAGAAGCATAATCTTTCTGTTTATTAAAAAAAAATAGGATTTCCCCCGCTTAATGGATAACCGTTTGTTACCAATGGGGGATTTTTTCTCCAAAATATAGGTGATTGGATTTGCACCAATGGAAACCATAAGTTTGATACACAATAGAAGGATATGATAGATCGATCCTTTTTAGTTTTTAGATAGTGAATGGAATTCCTCCATTCTATTTTATTCACTGGTACTGATCATTGATACTGACAAAAGAGTTTCCTTTCTTTTGTCTCAGCCATGATCTAATCTGAACGAGTCGCACATACACCCTAGTACACGTTCCTCGGCGCTGAGGACATCCCCGAAGAGCGGGGGATTTCGTGACATTTCTGATTGGCTGTCTTGTATTTCTAATAAGTTGTTTAATAGTTGGCATGCTGAATCATATGTATAATGGGCTGGTTTAGATTGATCCTAACCGGATGATTCTGAATTACTTCTATTAAATATTCTATTAAACGTTTAATAGAATATTTAACTAAACCCTTAAAAAGTTAAAATCTTAAATTGTGGATTTACGTGAAATCAATGCTATTTTTTATTGAACCGCTACAAGATCAACAATTCCATAAGCTTGGGCTTCTGTTGCTGACATAAAAACATCCCTTTCCATGTCTTCAGATACAACCCATAAGGGCTTGCCCGTTCTTTGTACATAAACCCTTGTGAGGGTTTCGCGAAGTTTCAGTAGTTCTTCCGCTTCCAGGATAAATTCTCCCACTTGTGCCTCATAAAAAGAACTAGCGGGTTGATGGATCATTACCCTGATGATAGAATGGTTCTTCTATCTCGCCCGATGAAGCGAGGAGGCGAGATAACAAATAATGAGAAAAAAGAGAGAGAATTGAACAACCGTACAGGCATTTCTTGTGCATTGCATACGGCTCTACAATGGAATTCACGTTTTTACCTTTCATTGAAGAAAGAGAAAATATAGGGTCTATTAGACCCAGATCAATAAATGATCCAATTACCACCCTTCTTTTTTCGGAGGAGTTAAAAAAAATACTATGATGGCCCCGTTGCTTTATTGCTTTATATATTTATTTCGTCTGTGATTCAGCAATCCCAAAGTTTCTTTTTTTGTACTTTTTCATAACATAAATATTATTCGCAGCCTTCCGGTGTGAAAAAAAAGTTTGTGACGCTGAAATGGGCCCCCGATAGCTAACTAAGATAAAATTAGCTAAGAGAAAATTGGAAATACCCCTTATCTCATACTACTCTTTCGATACATAATCTAATATTTTGAAAAAAAAAAATTCATATCGAATTCGAAGTGCCATGCTATTATTACTTATTAATTCATATTTCATATGGCGAAGGCATAGTCTTCTTTTTTTTTCTTGCAAATCAAAAAAAATCATTGGCGCCAAGCGTGAGGGAATGCTAGACGTTTAGTAATTTCTCCTCCGACTAGGATAAAAGATCCCATTGAAGCAGCCAATCCCATGCATATTGTCTGTACATCTGGTTGCACAAATTGCATAGTATCATAAATAGCCACTCCAGGTATTACCCATCCGCCAGGAGAGTTTATAAACAAATAAAGATCTTTGGTATCACTCTCTATACTGAGATATACCATAAGACCAATAAGTTGATTTGAGATTTCGCTATCAACCTCTTGGCCTAAAAAAAGCAATCTTTCTCGATAAAGTCGGTTGGTTAGGATAAAATCAAATTGTATCCTTTAGGAGCCGTACAGGCACCTTTTGATGCATACGGTTCGCCAAAAATTGCGAACAAAATCAATGCGTAGATTCCAGCCCTCTTGCTTTTTTCATATTTCATAGCAGACTTTTTATAACTTCTAAGAAAGAGCCTTTTTTCTTCCGTTTTTAAAGAAAGATGAGTTTTGGCCCTTTTCCTATAATCCTATAATATAAAAAAAATTAACTAAGCTTATCGGACTAACTTCTCATTGATGTTTTTTTTCATCGAGATAAAATCCAAATCGCGATGCGTTTTCTTGTTCCTGAATGGGCTTCTTCCATTTTTTATTCAATTTAGGTTTAGGCTCTACTCCGAGTAAAGATCTGCCCGATTTAGATTTGCACATATAGGACAAATCAACCAAATACCGCGTCTTTTTCTACGACTTCCTTTTTTTTTCAATTCATTTCTTTCATGTCTTCCATCAAATATTCAACGTATTAATCATATTATTCTTATTCGACTGATTAACAGTTGAGATCGCTCCTATTTAGAATTTATTTCTAAATAGAGTCATTTATGATATAAGTGGTAATCATCGATATATTACCAATTTGGTTTTTGCTAAACGGAGCCTGGATACTTCATTTTATTGGTCCAACCAAGTCAACCATAAATCATTCTAATTGATAATATTAATCTGAATACCCCCCCAAAAAATGGATCTAATTCCACTTCATTGCACTTCACGCTACAAATTCTTGACAATTCAATCAATTTTTTTGGGCGAAACAGAGGATATCTCGATCGGGAGAGAGAATGGGGAAATCCCATATGGCCCAATATATCTTACAAGTCGCACTATACGTCAACCCAAGATGCATCTTCCTCTCCAGGACTTCGAAAAGGCACTTTTGGAACACCAATAGGCATTAAATGAAAGAAAAAAGAATTAAGTACTCTATTTCACTTTGATGTGGAAGCGTAACAATGGGTTTATTGTCTTAATATAATAATATTGGCCTTTATCATACTTTATTTATTATTTATTCTATTTTATACATAGATTGAATAAGGTCATAAAATAGAAAATAAAATAAATAAAGGTAAAGAAAGACAGAATGAATAAAAATAAAGGAAAATTTTTACGAATAGGTCCTTTGAATGATGAACAAATATGGATACGTTCGTTCATAGAAAATAGGCTTAAGGTTAACCCCCATTGCGTCTTGGTACTTATCGGATATAGAATAGATCTGCTTCTCTTTTTTCCTATCAACCGAATTGTTCCATTATTACTAAAAGAATAGAACAAATATTAATCCTTTCTCCGTAATAATACACTGAAAGGGAGGAGGGCGATAGCATAGTTTTTTTCCAATGCAATAAAGTTACATCGTGTCTATTTTTCGTTGATAAAGGGGTATTTCCATGGGTTTGCCTTGGTATCGTGTTCATACCGTCGTATTGAATGATCCCGGCCGTTTACTTTCTGTTCATATAATGCATACAGCTTTAGTTGCTGGTTGGGCCGGTTCTATGGCTCTATATGAATTAGCAGTTTTTGATCCCTCTGACCCCGTTCTTGATCCAATGTGGAGACAAGGTATGTTCGTTATACCCTTCATGACTCGTTTAGGAATAACTAATTCATGGGGCGGTTGGAGTATTACAGGAGGGACTATAACGAATCCGGGTCTTTGGAGTTACGAAGGTGTAGCCGGAGCGCATATCGTGTTTTCTGGCTTGTGCTTCTTGGCAGCTATCTGGCATTGGGTGTATTGGGATCTAGAAATATTTTGTGATGAACGTACAGGAAAACCTTCTTTGGATTTGCCCAAGATCTTTGGAATTCATTTATTTCTTTCAGGAGTGGCTTGTTTTGGGTTTGGCGCATTTCATGTAACAGGATTATATGGTCCTGGAATATGGGTGTCCGACCCTTATGGACTAACCGGAAAGGTACAACCTGTAAATCCAGCGTGGGGCGTAGAAGGTTTTGATCCTTTTGTTCCAGGAGGAATAGCCTCTCATCATATTGCAGCAGGGACATTGGGCATATTAGCGGGCTTATTCCATCTTAGTGTCCGTCCGCCCCAACGTCTATACAAAGGATTACGTATGGGAAATATTGAAACCGTCCTTTCCAGTAGTATCGCTGCTGTCTTTTTTGCAGCTTTTGTTGTTGCTGGAACTATGTGGTATGGTTCAGCAACTACCCCCATCGAATTATTTGGTCCTACTCGTTATCAATGGGATCAGGGATACTTCCAGCAAGAAATATATCGAAGAGTTAGTGCTGGGCTAGCCGAAAATCAAAGTTTATCAGAAGCTTGGTCTAAAATTCCTGAAAAATTAGCTTTTTATGATTACATCGGCAATAATCCGGCGAAAGGGGGATTATTCAGAGCGGGTTCAATGGACAACGGGGATGGAATAGCTGTTGGGTGGTTAGGACACCCTATCTTTAGAGATAAAGAAGGGCGTGAACTTTTTGTACGTCGTATGCCTACTTTTTTTGAAACATTTCCGGTTGTTTTGGTAGACGGAGATGGAATTGTTAGAGCCGATGTTCCTTTTAGAAGGGCAGAATCGAAATATAGTGTTGAACAAGTAGGCGTAACTGTTGAGTTCTATGGCGGCGAACTTAATGGAGTGAGTTATAGCGATCCCGCGACTGTCAAAAAATATGCTAGACGCGCTCAATTGGGTGAAATTTTTGAATTAGATCGTGCTACTTTGAAATCCGACGGTGTTTTTCGTAGCAGTCCAAGAGGTTGGTTTACTTTTGGGCATGCTTCGTTTGCTCTGCTCTTCTTCTTCGGACACATTTGGCATGGTGCTAGAACCCTGTTCAGAGATGTTTTTGCTGGTATTGATCCAGATTTGGATGCTCAGGTGGAATTTGGAGCATTCCAAAAACTTGGAGATCCAACTACAAGAAGACAAGTAGTCTGATGCAACACTGCTTCGTTACTTTTCGCTTCTATTTTCTGTTTGCGATTTGACATAGGTACTGGAGAAATCTTGATTTAAATCGCTGCCTTTTCTTTGACTCTTGTTCTTTCTTTATCCGGGGGATCATCCCAAATAAACAAAACAGGTATGGAAGCTATAATTGTAAACCACGATCGAATTTATGGAAGCATTGGTTTATACATTCCTCTTAGTATCGACTTTAGGGATCATTTTTTTCGCTATCTTTTTTCGGGAACCACCTAAAGTTCCAACTAAAAAAACAAAATGATTTTTCATTATCTTAATTGAAGTAATCAGCCTCCCAATATTGGGAGGCTGATTACTTCAACTAGTCCCCGTGTTCTTCGAACGGATCTCTTAGTTGTTGAGAGGGTTGCCCAAAGGCAGTATATAGGGCGTACCCCGTAAAACTTACAAGTAACCCAGATATAGAGATGGCGACTAGGGTTGCTGTTTCCATTATTATATAATTTCAAGACCACAATGGATCTATGCTAAGATCGTTTATTTACAACGGAATGGTATACAAAGTCAACAGATCTCAATGAATACAAAATAAGATTTATGGCTACACAAACCGTTGAGGATAGTTCTAGATCTGGTCCAAGACGAACTGTTGTAGGGGATTTATTGAAACCATTGAATTCAGAATATGGTAAAGTAGCTCCTGGATGGGGAACGACTCCTTTGATGGGTGTTGCAATGGCTCTATTTGCAGTATTCCTATCCATTATTTTGGAGATTTATAATTCTTCCGTTTTACTTGACGGAATTTCAATGAATTAGACTCACAAGAACCACGAAGTCCTAGCCTTTTCAATACAAAAAGTGAAGTGAAGCATTTAGGTCTCGGATTTTTAGCCTATTCTGTTTTGGTAGTTCGACCGTGAAATTTCTTTCTTTCTGTATTGTATTTCCGGAATATGAGTGTGTGACTTGTTATAATTGATCCTATTGAGACTACAGAGAATGGGTCTGTCATCTTGATAAAGATGGTTTTACCTCGTCAGATATTCATTCTAGTATCTGGAGCACGGAATATATGAAATAGATCACGAAGTATTCGGACTATGATTCGTACTTAATATTCAGACCTCGTAACCGGACTCTTTTCCAAAGAAAAAGTTATATATTTATTCTAAATCGAAAGATTTTTCTTCTTTTAAACTCTTGTTTATGCATATTTTGATCAAAGGACAAACGCTTCTTTGTATTTTCTTTTTTTAGTCATTATATCTATTCTATTCATTGAATAAGTGATCATCCAAGGGTTCTTACTCAGGGAATCTTTGGACTTTGAATTGAAGGTTTTATTGAATCATCGTGGTTCTAGTATGAATCTGAGGTTTCAATTGATTCGTAGGGTCTTAACAAGAGAATTCCTATCAATAATAAAGAAAACAAGAATAAAGCCACATTACATACAAATACCAAATCAAAAAAAGAACTCAAATAGGTAATATAGAAGATTCAAGAGGCCTGTAACGATCAACACAAGATAAAGACGAATGAGCCGACTTGACTTTTTGGCATTTAA